GTTAATGTAGCTTAAATAAAGCAAAGCACTGAAAATGCTTAGATGAGTATTTATACTCCATAAACACATAGGTTTGGTCCTGGCCTTTTTATTAACTCTTAGTACACTTACACATGCAAGTATCCTCGCCCCAGTGAGAATGCCCTCTATCTCCACTAAGGATCAAAAGGAGCAGATATTAAGTTCGCTCATACGAGCTGCTCATGACATCTTGCTACACCACACCCCCACGGGACACAGCAGTGATTAAAATTAAGATATAAACGAAAGTTTGACTAAGTTATACTAACACTTAGGGTTGGTAAATTTCGTGCCAGCCACCGCGGTCATACGATTAACCCTAGTTAATAAAGCACGGCGTAAAGCGTGATTAAGGTTTTATCCTAAATAAGATTAAGCTTTAACTAAGCTGTAAAAAGCCTTAGTTAACATAAAAATATAAAACGAAAGTAATCTTATATCTCCTGAACTCACGATAGCTAAGACCCAAACTGGGATTAGATACCCCACTATGCTTAGCCCTAAACATAGACACTCAACTAACAAGACTGTTCGCCAGAGAACTACTAGCTACTGCTTAAAACTCAAAGGACTTGGCGGTGCTTTACATCCCTCTAGAGGAGCCTGTTCTATAATCGATAAACCCCGTTAAACCTCACCACTCTTTGCAATATCAGCCTATATACCGCCATCTTCAGCAAACCCTAACAAGGCACCATAGTAAGCATAATAATCTTACATAAAAACGTTAGGTCAAGGTGTAGCCTATAGAGTGGAAAGAAATGGGCTACATTTTCTAATCTTCTAGAATATACACGATAGCAATCATGAAATATGATTAAGCCCAAGGCGGATTTAGTAGTAAGTTAGGAATAGAGTGCCTAACTGAACTGGGCAATAAAGCACGCACACACCGCCCGTCACCCTCTTCAAGTACCTAAGGTTACTTCACATAACTAATAAACTATACCTCAAATACAAGAAGAGATAAGTCGTAACAAGGTAAACATACTGGAAAGTGTGTTTGGAATACCAAGATATAGCTTAACAAATTAAAGCTCCCGGCTTACACCCGGAAGATTTCAATCTATGAATATCTTGAACCAGTCCTAACCCAAAACTAAACTCACTCAACTAAAAAAAATTAATCAAACAAAACATTTACCCTTAATAAAAGTATAGGAGATAGAAATTTAACCTTTGGAGTTATAGAGATAGTACCGTAAGGGAAAGTTGAAAGACATAACTTATAGTAATATAAAGCAAGGATTAACCCCTCTACCTTTTGCATAATGAATTAACTAGAAAAGACTTTACAAAAAGAATTAAAGTAAAATACCCCGAAACCAAACGAGCTACTAATGAGCAATTGAAAGAATAAACCCGTCTATGTCGCAAAATAGTGGGAAGACTTGTTAGTAGAGGTGAAAAGCCTAACGAGCTTGGTGATAGCTGGTTGTCCAGAATAGAATTTTAGTTCAACCTTAAATTTACCTAAAAGAATTATTAATCCTAATGTAAATTTAATAGTTATTCTAAAGAGGTACAGCTCTTTAGATTAAAGGAAACAGCCTTATTTAGAGAGTAAATTATAACTTCCCCATAGTTGGCTTAAAAGCAGCCATCAATTAAAAAAGCGTTCAAGCTTAACTTAATAGACATATATAACTTAATTTCACACTTAACAATAAGCTCCTAATCATATAACTGGACTACTCTATAAACTTATAGATGCAATAATGTTAGTATTAGTAACAAGAAACAATTTCTCCCTGCATAAGTTTATATCAGATCGAATACCTCACTGATAGTTAACAGACAAATAATTAAACTTAAAACCTTAAATCTTTATTATCCAAACTGTTAACCCAACACTGGCATGCACACTAAGGGAAAGATTAAAAAAAGTAAAAGGAACTCGGCAAACACTAACCCCGCCTGTTTACCAAAAACATCACCTCTAGCATTTCCAGTATTAGAGGCACTGCCTGCCCAGTGACATATGTTAAACGGCCGCGGTATCCTGACCGTGCAAAGGTAGCATAATCATTTGTTCCTTAAATAGGGACTTGTATGAATGGCCCCACGAGGGTTAAACTGTCTCTTACTTTTAATCAGTGAACTTGACCTTCCCGTGAAGAGGCGGGAATGATTTAATAAGACGAGAAGACCCTATGGAGCTTAAATCTACTTAGCCTAAGCATTTTTATTCTTTTTCCCACAGGATTTAACAAACCTGCCCCACTAGGCTTAAGATTTTGGTTGGGGTGACCTCGGAGAATAAAATAACCTCCGAATGATATTAACTTAGACTTGACCAGTCAAAGTTTCCACTCATTAATTGACCCAAACTTATTGATCAACGGAACAAGTTACCCTAGGGATAACAGCGCAATCCTACCCAAGAGTCCCTATCGACAGTAGGGTTTACGACCTCGATGTTGGATCAGGACATCCAAGCGGTGTAACCGCTGCTAATGGTTCGTTTGTTCAACGATTAAAGTCCTACGTGATCTGAGTTCAGACCGGAGAAATCCAGGTCGGTTTCTATCTATTTAATATTTCTCCCAGTACGAAAGGACAAGAGAAATAAGGCCTATAAAACTTTCACGCCTTAGAGTAAATAAATGAAATAATCTTAATTTAATAACTCATTCATTATATGCCCTAGAACAGGGCCTATTAAGATGGCAGAGCCCGGCAATTGCATAAGATTTAAAACCTTACTATCAGAGGTTCAACTCCTCTTCTTAATAATTCATGTTTCTAATTAACCTCCTTTTCCTAATTATTCCCGTCATAATCGCAATAGCATTTCTAACTCTAGTAGAGCGAAAAATACTAGGCTATATACAACTTCGAAAAGGCCCAAATGTCGTAGGACCATATGGCCTACTCCAACCATTCGCTGATGCCATAAAACTATTCATCAAAGAACCTCTTAAACCCTCCACATCCTCTGTTACCCTATTTATCATCGCCCCTACCCTAGCCCTCACTCTAGCAATCACTATGTGAATTCCACTACCAATACCCCAACCCCTAATTAACATAAACATAGGCGTCTTGTTTATCCTAGCAACATCAAGCCTAGCAGTCTATGCAATCCTATGATCAGGATGAGCATCAAACTCTAAATACGCCTTAATTGGCGCCCTACGAGCTGTAGCCCAAACAATCTCTTATGAAGTAACCCTAGCTATTATTCTACTCTCAGTCCTCCTCATAAATGGCTCATTCACCCTATCAACCCTTATCACAACCCAACAATTTATATGACTAATTTTACCAACCTGACCCTTGGCCATAATATGATTCATTTCTACACTAGCTGAAACAAATCGAGCCCCATTTGACTTAACTGAAGGAGAATCAGAACTTGTATCAGGATTTAACGTAGAATACGCTGCCGGTCCATTTGCCCTGTTCTTCATAGCAGAATATACTAATATCATTATAATAAATGCCTTAACCACTACCTTATTCATAGGAGCACTCTTAAATCCTCCCATACCTGAAACTTTTACATTCAGCTTTGCTCTAAAAACTTTAATCTTAACCTCAACATTCCTATGAATTCGAACATCATACCCACGATTCCGATACGACCAACTAATACATCTCCTATGAAAAAATTTTCTTCCCCTAACACTAGCCTTATGCATATGACATGTATCCCTTCCAGTTATCATAGCATGTGTACCCCCTCAAACCTAAGAAATATGTCTGATAAAAGAGTTACTTTGATAGAGTAAATAATAGAGGTTTAAACCCTCTTATTTCTGGAATAATAGGATTTGAACCTAACCTTAAGAATTCAAAATTCTTCGTGCTACCTTATACACTAAATCCCAATAGTAAGGTCAGCTAAATAAGCTATCGGGCCCATACCCCGAAAATGTTGGATTATACCCTTCCCGTACTAATTAACCCTCTTACTTCTTCTGCTATTTATTTCACCCTATTTTCAGGAACTCTTATTACATTATTTAGCTCCCACTGACTATTAATCTGAATCGGACTAGAAATAAGCCTACTAGCTATTATCCCCATTCTAATAAGTAAACCAAATCCACGTTCAATTGAAGCTGCTTCAAAATATTTCCTAGTCCAAGCAACTGCCTCCATAATCCTTATAATAGCAGCTATTATTAATTTCTATAATACAGGACAATGATCTATTTCAAACACCATTAACCAACTCTCTTCCCTTATACTAACACTAGCCTTATCAATGAAAATAGGCCTAGCTCCTTTTCACCTATGAGTGCCAGAAGTAACCCAAGGAATCCCCCTTATATCAGGACTAATCCTACTTACATGACAAAAAATTGCTCCCATCTCAATCATATATCAAATTGCTCCCTCAATCAATTACAATTTAATTATATTTATAGCACTCATGTCCATCCTACTCGGCGGCTGAGGAGGACTTAACCAAACCCAATTACGAAAAATCCTAGCATATTCATCAATTGCACATATAGGGTGAATAATAGCTATTATTTCATTCAACCCCTCATTATCAATTCTCAACTTACTTATTTATGTAATATTAACAATTAACATATTCATATTACTTTACTATAACAAAAAAACATCCACACTAGCCCTATCCAATTCTTGAAACAAATCCCCTTTATTAACTTCAATTATCCTTATAGTATTAATATCCCTAGGAGGACTCCCTCCACTAACTGGATTTTCCCCTAAATGAATAATTATCAAAGAACTCGTATCCAACAACAACATTATCTTGCCCACACTAATAGCTATCATAGCCCTCCTAAACCTCTACTTCTACATACGACTTATTTACTCCACCTCTCTCACCCTCTTTCCATCTTCCAATAACACTAAAATCAAATGACTATTTGAAAATACTAAAATCACACCCCTTATATCAGCCATCGCTATTGCATCTACTATATCCCTTCCACTTACACCCATCTTATCAACCCTATACTAGGAATTTAGGCTAATAAAGACCAAGGGCCTTCAAAGCCCTAAGTAAGTGTTAACACTTAATTCCTGATTTAAGGACTACAAGACTTCATCTTGCATCAACTGAATGCAACTCAATCGCTTTAAATTAAGCTAAGCCCTCCCACTAGATTGATAGGATTTTAACCTATAAACAATTAGTTAACAGCTAAGCGCCTTATTCAACTGGCTTCAATCTACTTCTCCCGCCGTTAAGAAAAAAAGGCGGGAGAAGCCCCGGCAGAGTTGAAGCTGCTCCTTTGAATTTGCAATTCAATATGAAAGTTCACCTCAGGGCTTGGTAAAAAGAGGACTCAACCTCTGTCTTTAGATTTACAGTCTAATGCTTGCTCAGCCATTTTACCACCTACCTATGTTCATCAACCGTTGATTGTTCTCAACTAATCATAAAGATATTGGAACATTATACCTCTTGTTTGGTGCCTGAGCTGGAATAGTAGGTACGGCTCTTAGCTTACTAATTCGAGCTGAACTGGGTCAACCCGGGGCCTTACTAGGAGATGATCAAATTTATAATGTAATTGTTACCGCACATGCATTTGTTATAATTTTCTTCATAGTTATACCTATCATAATTGGTGGATTTGGAAATTGACTAGTTCCGTTGATAATTGGGGCCCCTGACATAGCATTTCCCCGAATAAATAATATAAGCTTCTGACTTCTTCCTCCCTCATTTCTCCTGCTCCTAGCATCATCAATAGTGGAAGCAGGCGCTGGGACTGGATGAACCGTTTACCCTCCTCTGGCAGGTAATCTAGCTCATGCAGGAGCCTCAGTTGATCTAACTATCTTCTCACTCCACCTGGCAGGTGTTTCTTCCATTTTAGGGGCAATTAATTTCATTACTACTATTATCAATATAAAACCACCCGCTATATCCCAATATCAAACCCCCCTATTTGTCTGATCAGTCTTAATTACAGCTGTACTATTACTTCTTTCACTTCCAGTCCTTGCAGCAGGGATTACCATACTTTTAACTGACCGAAATTTAAATACAACTTTCTTTGACCCAGCTGGGGGAGGAGACCCTATTCTATATCAACACTTATTTTGATTTTTTGGACACCCTGAAGTCTATATCCTTATTCTCCCAGGATTTGGCATCATCTCACATATTGTTACCTACTACTCTGGTAAAAAAGAACCATTTGGTTACATGGGTATAGTATGAGCTATAATATCCATCGGATTCCTAGGATTTATTGTATGAGCTCACCATATATTTACTGTAGGTATAGATGTAGACACCCGAGCATACTTCACATCTGCAACTATAATTATTGCTATTCCTACGGGAGTTAAAGTATTCAGCTGACTAGCTACACTACATGGTGGCAACATCAAATGATCCCCCGCTATACTTTGAGCACTAGGCTTCATCTTCTTATTCACAGTAGGAGGCCTAACAGGTATTGTTTTAGCTAACTCATCCTTAGACATTGTTCTACATGATACATATTATGTAGTAGCCCACTTCCACTACGTACTATCCATAGGAGCTGTATTTGCAATTATAGGGGGATTTGTACACTGATTTCCATTATTTTCAGGTTACACACTAGATAACACATGAGCTAAAATCCATTTCACTGTAATATTCGTAGGAGTAAACTTAACATTCTTTCCTCAACATTTCCTAGGCCTATCTGGCATGCCACGTCGATACTCTGATTATCCTGATGCATATACTACATGAAATACAGTATCATCAATGGGCTCTTTCATCTCCCTAACAGCGGTAATAATTATAATCTTTATAATCTGAGAAGCCTTTGCATCTAAACGAGAAGTTCTAACTGTTGAATTAACCTCAACTAACTTAGAATGACTCCATGGATGTCCTCCTCCCTACCACACATTTGAAGAACCAACATATGTAAAAGCTTAGACTCAAGAAAGGGAAGAATCGAACTTCCTAAGACTAGTTTCAAGCCAGCCCCATAACCATTATGACTTTCTTTATAAGATATTAGTAAAATTATTACATAACTTTGTCAAAGTTAATTTATAGGTTAAACCCCTTTATATCTTTATGGCATACCCCTTCGAATTAGGATTCCAAGATGCTACCTCTCCCATCATAGAAGAATTATTACATTTCCACGACCACACTCTAATAATTGTTTTTTTAATTAGCTCACTAGTTCTGTATATTATTTCACTCATGCTAACAACTAAACTAACCCACACTAGTACAATAGACGCTCAAGAAGTTGAAACAATCTGAACCATTCTACCAGCAATTATCTTAATCTTAATCGCTCTACCCTCTTTACGAATTCTCTATATAATGGACGAAATTAATGATCCCTCATTAACAGTAAAAACTATAGGTCACCAGTGATACTGAAGCTATGAATATACAGATTATGAAGACCTAAATTTTGATTCCTATATAATTCCCACATCAGAGCTAAAACCTGGAGAACTCCGTCTTCTAGAAGTTGACAACCGAGTTGTACTTCCAATAGAACTACCAATCCGTATATTAATCTCATCTGAAGACGTACTTCATTCCTGAGCTGTCCCATCTCTAGGCCTAAAAACTGATGCTATCCCTGGACGATTAAATCAGGCAACACTAACATCTACACGACCTGGTTTATATTACGGTCAATGTTCAGAAATCTGTGGCTCTAACCACAGCTTTATACCAATTGTTCTTGAAATAGTCCCATTAAAACACTTCGAAAACTGATCTTCATCCATACTATAAATTCATTATGAAGCTAACATAGCATTAACCTTTTAAGTTAAAGACTAGGAGTTTAAACCTCCTCATAATGATATGCCCCAGTTAGACACATCCACATGATTTATCACTATTGTCTCTATAATTTTAGCCTTATTTATATTATTCCAATCTAAAATCGCTAACCACTCATACTACTCAAACCCATCTCATAAAGATATAAAACCAACTACACATAGCACTCCTTGAGAAAAGAAATGAACGAAAATTTATTTGCCTCTTTCATTACCCCTACACTAATAGGACTTCCTATTGTTATTCTTATTATTGCATTTCCTAACATCCTATTTCCTTCTCCAAATCGACTTATTAACAACCGCTTAATCTCATTTCAACAATGACTAATTCAATTAGTACTTAAACAAATAATGACCATACATAACCTGAAAGGACGAACATGATCTTTAATACTAATCTCTTTGATTATATTTATTGGATCAACTAATCTATTGGGTTTACTCCCACACTCATTTACACCAACCACACAACTATCTATAAACTTAGGCATAGCCATTCCCTTATGAGCAGGAGCTGTGATCACAGGCTTTCGACACAAAACCAAAGCTTCTCTAGCTCATTTTCTACCCCAAGGTACTCCAATCCCCCTCATTCCCATACTTGTAATTATTGAAACAATTAGTCTTTTTATTCAACCCATGGCCCTAGCTGTTCGACTCACTGCCAACATTACAGCTGGACATCTGCTCATACACTTAATTGGAGGCGCTACATTAGTCTTAACTTCTATTAGCACACCCACTGCAATAATTACATTTATTATTCTAGTTCTTCTTACAATCCTTGAATTCGCTGTTGCTTTAATTCAAGCATACGTCTTTACCCTCCTTGTTAGCCTATACTTACATGACAACACCTAATGACCCACCAAACACATGCATACCATATAGTTAACCCAAGTCCCTGACCCTTAACCGGAGCACTATCAGCCCTACTCTTAACATCAGGCCTAATTATATGATTCCATTTTAACTCTAGCTCTTTACTAATACTTGGAATAATAACTAACATACTAACTATATATCAATGATGACGAGATATTATCCGTGAAGGAACATTCCAAGGTCACCATACAACAATTGTACAAAAAGGTCTTCGATATGGTATAATTTTATTTATTGTATCAGAAGTTTTCTTTTTTGCGGGCTTCTTCTGAGCCTTTTATCATTCAAGTCTAGCCCCTACTCCAGAATTAGGAGGATGTTGACCTCCAGTAGGAATTAATCCCCTTAACCCACTAGAAGTCCCCCTACTTAATACCTCTGTTCTTCTTGCTTCAGGAGTTTCAATCACTTGAGCCCATCATAGCTTAATAGAAGGTAACCGCAAGCAAATACTCCAAGCACTAGCTATTACAATTGCACTTGGCCTCTATTTTACACTACTTCAAGCATCCGAATACTTAGAAACATCATTCACCATCTCCGATGGAATCTATGGCTCTACATTTTTCATAGCAACAGGATTTCACGGACTTCACGTAATTATTGGATCTACATTTCTACTAGTTTGCCTGATACGTCAATTAAAATTTCACTTCACTTCCAACCATCACTTCGGCTTTGAAGCCGCAGCTTGATACTGACATTTCGTAGACGTAGTCTGACTCTTCCTATATGTTTCAATCTATTGATGAGGTTCATACTTCCCTAGTATCAATTAGTACAGCTGACTTCCAATCATCCAGTCCTAGTATAATCTGGGGGGAAGTAATAAACTTACTGATTACCCTCCTCATCAACATTTCAATCTCCCTAATTCTAGTACTAGTCGCATTTTGACTACCTCAAACAAATACTTATTCAGAAAAAGTAAGCTCTTATGAATGTGGTTTTGACCCTATAGGATCAGCCCGACTACCTTTCTCTATAAAATTTTTTCTTATTGCTATCACCTTTCTCTTATTTGACCTAGAAATTGCCCTCCTCCTCCCTCTTCCCTGAGCCTCTCAAACTAACAACCTCACACTCATATTAACTATAGCCCTAGTATTGATTCTAATTCTCACTCTAGGTTTGGCCTACGAATGAATCCAGAAAGGCCTTGAATGAGCAGAGTATGGTAATTAGTTTAAATCAAAACAAGTGATTTCGACTCACTAGATTATGAATAAATCATAATTACTAAATGCCTATACTAACTCTAAATCTATTTTTAGCTTACCTTACATCCTTACTAGGAATATTTATCTACCGATCCCACCTTATATCATCCCTACTATGCTTAGAAGGAATAATACTATCCATATTTATCATAACTACCCTCGCTACTTTAAACACCCATTTTATAGTATCATTTTCCCTACCTGTTATCCTCCTCGTATTTGCAGCCTGCGAAGCAGCAGTTGGCCTAGCTCTTTTAGTTATGGTATCTAATACTTATGGTATAGACTATGTTCAAAACCTCAACATCTTACAATGCTAAAAATCATTCTACCTACCATCCTTCTAGCTCCTACCATATGATATTCTAAAAAATCATTAATCTGAATTAATACATCAATTCACAGCTTTATTATTAACTTAATTGTCTTATTGTCACTTTATCACACAGAAGACAGTAACTTAATCTTTTCACTTACTTTCTTTTCAGATCCTTTATCTACACCACTTTTAATTCTCACCACATGACTTCTTCCCCTTATAATTATAGCAAGCCAAAATCACCTTAAAAAAGAGCCCTTAGTGCGAAAAAAACTCTATATTCTTATACTTATTTCACTTCAACTCTTTTTAATTATAACTTTCTCTGCTTCTGAATTAATCCTATTTTATATCCTATTTGAAGCTACCTTAATTCCTACTTTAATTATTATCACTCGCTGGGGTAATCAAACAGAACGCCTAAATGCAGGACTATATTTTTTATTCTACACACTTATTGGGTCCCTACCACTACTTGTAGTCTTAGTATATATCCAAACATCAACAGGGTCACTTAACTTTATTACATCCCTATATCAATCAAACACCCTGCCACTAACATGAACTAACAATATGCTATGACTAGCATGTATAATAGCCTTTATAGTAAAAATACCTCTTTATGGGCTTCATCTCTGACTTCCTAAAGCTCATGTAGAAGCCCCAATCGCCGGATCTATGGTTCTAGCTGCCATCTTACTAAAACTGGGTGGCTATGGAATAATCCGTATTACAACACTGCTTCATCCTATTACAAGCACCATATCTTATCCCTTTATCTTATTATCCCTATGAGGAATAATCATAACAAGCTCTGTCTGCCTACGACAAACAGATTTAAAATCTCTAATCGCTTATTCATCTGTCAGCCACATAGCCCTAGTCATTGTAGCTATTATAATCCAAACCCCATGAAGCTTCATAGGAGCAACAGCACTAATAGTAGCTCATGGACTCACATCATCAATACTATTTTGCCTCGCCAATACCAATTATGAACGCATTCACAGCCGAACCATAATTCTAGCTCGAGGCCTACAATCCATTCTTCCCCTAATAACCACATGATGAGTCTTTGCCAGCTTAACTAATTTAGCCCTTCCTCCTTCCATTAATCTAATTGGAGAACTATTTATTATCGTATCAACCTTTTCATGGTCAAACGCGACAATTGTCCTCATAGGACTAAACATACTAATTACGGCCCTATACTCACTTTATATACTCATTTCTACACAACGCGGTAAATTCACTTATCACCTGATCAACATCAATCCCACCCATACACGAGAAAATACCCTCATAATATTACATATTTTTCCCCTAATCTTACTATCAATCAACCCTAAAGTTATTTTAGGTCAACTTTATTGTAAATATAGTTTAAACAAAACATTAGATTGTGAATCTAATAATAGAAGATAGTACCCTCTTATTTACCAAGAAAGTATGCAAGAACTGCTAACTCATGCCTCCACGCTTAAACCCGTGGCTTTCTTAACTTTTATAGGATAGAAGTAATCCATTGGTCTTAGGAACCAAAAAATTGGTGCAACTCCAAATAAAAGTAATAAACCTATTCTCCTCTTTAATCCTTATATCACTTATTATTTTATTATTTCCCATTTTTCTTAGTTTTACTAACTTCTACAACTCCCACACTTTTCCAAATTATGTAAAAACGTCCATTATATATGCCCTGACATTCTGCACACTCCCCTCGCTTATATTCATCAACTATAACTACGAGCTAGTGATCTCCAATTGACATTGAATAACTATTCAGACCATAAACTTTACCATAAGCTTCAAGCTAGATTATTTCTCTCTAATATTTATACCTGTCGCACTTTTCGTTACATGATCAATTATAGAATTCTCAATATGATATATACACTCAGACCCCTATATTAACCGCTTCTTCAAATATCTCCTAATATTCTTAATTACTATAATAATTCTTGTTACATCAAACAACCTATTTCAACTATTTATCGGATGAGAAGGAGTTGGGATTATATCTTTCCTATTAATCGGCTGATGATATGGACGAACTGACGCTAACACAGCAGCCCTACAAGCCATCTTATATAACCGAATCGGAGATATTGGATTTGTTTTAACCATAGCATGATTCATATTTAACTCCAACTCTTGAGAGCTTCAACAACTCTTTATAACAGAAACCTCCCTTTTACCTCTTATAGGTCTTCTCTTAGCAGCAACAGGAAAATCAGCCCAATTTGGACTTCATCCCTGACTTCCCTCGGCAATAGAAGGACCCACTCCAGTATCAGCCCTACTCCACTCCAGTACTATAGTAGTCGCAGGAATTTTCCTTCTAGTTCGATTTTATCCCTTACTAGAAAACAACGAAACCGCTAAAACATTAGCACTATGCCTGGGCGCTATCACAACCCTTTTCACTGCTATTTGTGCACTCACCCAAAATGACATTAAAAAAATCGTCGCATTCTCCACTTCAAGTCAACTAGGCCTAATAATAGTTACAATTGGAATCAACCAACCACACCTAGCCTTCCTACACATTTGCACTCACGCTTTCTTTAAAGCAATACTATTTATATGCTCCGGATCTATTATTCACAATCTAAATGATGAACAGGACATTCGAAAAATAGGAGGACTATTTAAAGCACTACCCTTCACTTCTTCCTCTCTCATAGTCGGAAGCCTCGCATTAACTGGAACACCCTTTCTAACCGGTTTTTACTCCAAAGACCTAATCATTGAAGCCGCAAACACATCTAATACCAACGCCTGAGCCCTAATAATCACTCTTCTCGCCACCTCTCTTACCGCTGTTTATAGTACACGAATTATCTTTTTCGCCCTAATAGGACAACCTCGATTCTCTTCACTTATTTCAATCAATGAAAATAACCCCCAACTAATAAACTCTATCAAACGTTTACTATTTGGAAGCATTTTTGCAGGATTCCTACTTTCATATAATATTCCCCCCATAAATACTCCTTTATTAACCATACCTTTTTATCTAAAAACTACTGCTTTACTTGTTACAATTGCAGGATTTATAATCGCCATAGAACTAAATCAACTTACTCTAAACCTAAAATTAAACTACTACTCATACACTACTAAATTCTCAACTCTACTAGGATATTTTCCCATCACAATACATCGTCTTCCTCCTAAAATAAATCTTCTAATTAGCCAAAAACTAGCAACCACCCTTCTTGACCAAATTTGAATAGAAAAAACAGTACCTAAACTTGTTGCCATTACCCAATCTTCTGCCTCTACCTTAACATCAAACCACAAAGGCTTAATCAAACTGTACTTCCTATCCTTCCTAGTATCAACTACCCTAGCACTAGCCATAGTCATCTATTTCCCCGCGTAATCTCAATTACAATAAAAATACTAACAAATAGAGATCAACCCGCAACAACCATCAATCAACTTCCATAACTATATAAAGCAGCTACCCCTATTGAATCCTCCCGTACTAATCCTAATTCATCAACATCAAATACTATTCAATCCTCTAAACTTTTAAACTCAACAATAACCTCTACCTGCTCATACAAGATTGTTAACAACACAATTATCAACTCTACTCCAACCCCCAATAACAACACCCCTCAAATAACCACATTTGAACTCCAAGCCTCCGGATATTCCTCCGTAGCCATCGCAGTGGTATACCCAAAAACAACCAACATACCCCCCAAATAAATTAAAAAAACTATCAAGCCCAAAAATGAACCACCAAAATACAATACAATTCCACATCCTACACCTCCACTAATAATTAATCCCAATCCACCATAAATAGGTGAAGGCTTTGAAGAAAACCCTAAAAATCCTAAAACAAATAATATACTTAACAAGTACGTTACATATGTCATTATTTTTACATGGAGTCTAACCATGACCAATGACATGAAAAATCATCGTTGTAATTCAACTATAAAAACATAATGACAAACATCCGCAAAACCCACCCTCTAATCAAAATCGTTAATCACTCTTTTATTGACCTCCCAGCTCCCTCAAACATCTCAGCTTGATGAAACTTTGGCTCACTCCTTGGACTTTGTCTCCTAATTCAAATCTTAACCGGCCTATTTTTAGCTATACATTATACATCAGACACAATAACAGCTTTTTCTTCCGTCACTCACATCTGCCGAGACGTGAATTATGGCTGATTAATCCGATATATACATGCCAACGGCGCTTCCCTATTCTTTATTTGTCTGTTCCTCCATGTAGGTCGCGGCCTCTACTACGGCTCCTACACTTACTTTGAAACCTGAAACATTGGAGTTATTCTTCTCTTCGCAGTAATAGCCACTGCATTTATAGGCTATGTCCTTCCATGAGGACAGATATCATTCTGAGGGGCCACAGTCATTACAAATCTCCTGTCTGCTATTCCTTATATCGGAACCACCCTAGTTGAATGAATCTGAGGCGGATTCTCAGTCGACAAAGCAACTCTAACACGATTCTTCGCCTTCCATTTCATCCTTCCTTTCATCGTCACAGCCCTAGTTATAGTACACTTATTATTCCTTCATGAAACAGGATCTAACAACCCATCTGGCCTAATCTCCGATTCAGACAAAATCCCATTCCACCCTTATTATACTATCAAAGACATTTTAGGCGTTCTTCTACTTCTTCTTCTATTTATAACCTTAGTTCTATTCTCACCAGACCTACTAGGAGATCCAGACAATTATATCCCCGCTAACCCCCTTAACACCCCTCCCCATATTAAACCTGAATGATATTTCCTATTTGCCTACGCTATTCTTCGATCAATTCCCAATAAACTCGGAGGTGTCTTAGCTTTAGTTTTCTCCATCCTTATTCTCATATTACTCCCCATTCTCCATGTCTCCAAACAACGTAGCATAATATTCCGACCACTAAGCCAATGCTTATTCTGAATCCTAGTTGCAGACCTATTTACACTAACCTGAATTGGAGGACAACCAGTTGAATACCCTTTTATTATTATTGGACAAGTAGCTTCTATCATTTACTTTACCATCATTCTTCTTGCCCTCCCAAGCATCAGCCTACTTGAGAACAAGCTCCTTAAATGAAGAGCTCTAATAGTATAACTAATTACTTTGGTCTTGTAAACCAAAAATGAAGTCTAAACCCTTCTTAGAGCACCCCTCAGGGAAGAAATTACTCATTCCACCTTCAACTCCCAAAGCTGATATTCTTATTTTAAACTACTCCCTGGTACTTATTTGACCAATCTCCTACTAAACTGACTTTCATGTACCTATTATTAATCCCTCTCACATTGATGTTTATGTAATTCGTGCATTAATGCATGTCCACATTAATTAAATGGTACAGTACATAATAATAAGAAAGTACATAGAACATATTATGTTTAATCAACATTAAAACCTCTTCCCCATGCTTATAAGCATGCACATTAATACTCACATAGTACATAAAACATTAGAGTTTACCCCTCCACATTAAAAGCTTCCCAACATGAATATTCCTTTCCCCATTAAATCCTTTATATTACATAGCACATAACATTCACTGGCGGTACATACCCCATCCAAGTCATAAACCTTTCTCGTCCAAATGACTATCCCCTTCCAACGGTTGTCCCTTAATCTACCTACCTCCGTGAAATCATCAACCCGCCCAATACGTGTCCCTCTTCTCGCCTGGATCCCATTTAACTTGGGGGTGACTAACTATGCTCTTTGACAGGCATCTGGTTCCTACCTCAGGGCCATGTAATGCGTTATCGCCCATACGTTCCCCTTAAATAAGACATCACGATGGATTAGTTCCATTCTAGCCCGTGACCCAACATAACTGCACTGTCATGCCTTTAGTGGTTTTTATTTTTGGGGTATGCTTCCACTCACCATTGGCCGTCAGAGGCCCCGACGCAGTCAATTCAATTGTAGCTGGACTTTAGGTCATTATTCTTTACTCGCATATACATCCAAGGTGTACATAATATTCATGCTTGATGGACATATTAATTTTTAATTCACAATTTAACAAGAGCTTCTAACTCTCTTCAAGTCCTAATTAAATTTAAATAGAACTTTCTTTCTTTCTTACTGCTTCAAATTTATTTAACTCTCTCATCAGTATGTCTGTATGAATGAGCTATAAAACGCCATTCTCAATACTAAATATTTACTCACCAGTTCTTCATGCTCAAAAAAATTAATTCTACTTAATAGCCCAACCATCTAATAATACTTACATATTACTTTACCCCTTAAACCCCATATAAGTATAATATTATTTAATTTATAG